CATTTTGATAGGTACGGTTCAAGAAAACTACTAAAGCTATAACATAAAAAAACTTTGTACTGAAAAAATAGAGAAAAAAAAAATAATTAAGAAATGACATGTTGGTTCTATACCTAAAATCTAAAGGAAGTCCTTTTTTTTATTCTATGAATCCATTAAAGGCCTGGCGAAGTACTGATCAGGCCAGGCCGTGGGAATAAAAAAAAGGCCTTTTCAGGCGACGAAGCATTTCTTTTTCTCTTTTTTTCTATATTTTACTATTCTAAATTCTATTAATATTCGGTATTTTAATATTCTATATTAATATTCGATTTGAAATTGAATTTTTTATTGAATCTTTCAAACCGTTATCTGACTGATTGGAATTTCAAATCGAATTTGTACTTAATGTTGTATTACAGAATACAACTTGTATATTTTATATATATATATTATTGTTATATAGATTATCTTTCTAATTTTTATATTTAATTTTTTATTTTCGTTTAATTAATTCGAGTTTAGTATAAATATATGTAATATTTTTTCGAAATTATTTATATTTGACTATTCCTATTTTATTTTTAATGGGGAGAGATGGCTGAGTGGACGAAAGCGTCGGATTGCTAATCCGTTGTACGAGTCATTCGTACCGAGGGTTCGAATCCCTCTCTTTCCGTTTCCATTGATAGTTGAATCTTTGTTTTTTATTTGATTTATCTTTTTGAATTTTTTTTTCAAAATCTAACTAAATTGAATTTAAAAATCTAGAATATTATTCTAATCAGTTAGAATTATAAAATAGATTTTTTCTAGATTCTATATAAAATTCTAGAATTAGAAAAAAAGTAAATAAAAAAACCAAAAAACCTCTTTTTATTCTTCGCGTCCAGGATTACGTCCTGGATCATTAGATAGGAATCCAAAAATAAAGAGAGAAACGAAGAATATTACTACTGTGTAAACAAATAGTTTGAGAGTAAGCATTACACAATCTCCAAGATCATTTTTTTTTTTGAAAAAAGAGAATAGATTTTCTATTTTTATACCACCTATCCTATAATTAATATAATTTGATTTGACCTTTAAAACCGAAGTAGTTTTTAGAAATCAAAAAATTTTTGTAATTGTACTAAAAATAAATAAAAAATGAAGTCATTCTTAATCTATTATTATATATCAATAATTTTATTATACCCATTCGTTGATGTTATGGAGGATCAAAATAAGGTTTTTCATTTAGGAAAAAAAGTTATAATCGCAAAAGGAACGAGGGGATAGGAATTGCGTCTATTCAAAAAGTGGAATGTTTGAATCAAATATTTTATTTATGCTGTAAGCCTTGGCTGATTTTATCAATTTTTTAGTATTAGAATCGCTTTTCTCGAAAAAAAATCATTAATTTATTTTTCTAGGACAAGATGAAAGATCTCATCGAAAACTTACAGCAGCTTGCCAAACAAAGGCTAAGAGAAAAAAGAGTAAAGGTATGACTGGCATAAAATCTACGATTGGACTCAAAAAAGCGTAGGCCTCCGGTAATTTGGCGACGAAAAAACTACTCGAATAAAGGGCAGAATTAAGACAGATCAAACTAAAGATATTAAGCATAACAGACATTTTATTTTTATTGAATTTTGAGTGAGTTATTCATAGAAAGAACAAATGAAGAAAAAAATGTTTCTTTTTTTTGATCTTACTTACTCAATCAAAAAACCTTCTATTCTCAATAGAGAATAGAAGAAATTCTACTTTCATACAATATCTTAATCGAATTCTATGTAATGATCAATAAATTCATTTGAATTCTATAATCTATACGTGTCAAAATACTAACAACCAAATCGAATTTGTTTTTTAAATAGTTGGGCTTAAATTGACGAACAATGAATAACAATATTAGTGTTTATTAGTGTCGAATAGAAATTTAGGTGGGGCGTGGCCAAGTGGTAAGGCATCGGGTTTTGGTCCCGCTATTCGGAGGTTCGAATCCTTCCGTCCCAGAACATATGTAATTTAAGATTGCATTTTTCTGTTTTTAAAGTTTCCTATTGGATCGAATTTTATGATTCCGTCTAATGATTTTAAGTAAAATAAATGTTATTTTTTTTTTCACATTTCCTTAAATAAAGGAGGGTAAGTGATCAAATAAAATAACACATAGATCCAACTGAATTTGTTTGAGATTTAGACAAGATAGGGTTATAGATTACAAAAATTAAAATTCCAAAAAAAGGTGTATTTTTAATCAATCATATATGCATCCTCTCTATATTCATCATATTCATATATAATATAGAACGCAGTTCATTATTTTGTATTGATCCCGGAAAACAAATTAGATTTTTACAATCGAATCTATAATAATAATTTAACATATTTTCCATATCTGTGTCTGAAATGTCCTAACTCAACTAATGACTATTCATTATTTCATAATTGAATCAACCGCATACCGGTTCCAAATTTGAGGAATGTTATGGTAAAACTTCGTTTGAAACGATGTGGTAGAAAGCAACGTGCGACTTGAAGGACATGATCCGTTGTGGATTCTTATATCCATCATTCTCTAATAAAGGATGCTCTTGACTCGACATCTTTTGTTCTGTTCCACTCGAACCTGCATTGCTTTTTTTGTTGAGGTGTATGTAATGGAAATAGTACATGATGGAGCTCGAGTAGTAAAGTATTGAGCTATTTCTCAAGGGGAAAGGTCTAGGGTTAGTGTCAATTAATAAGTTGGAACAACTTCGTAAGTATATCTTTTCTTTGACAGAGAAATTGAAGGGGATTCAAATAAAACAAGTTTCAATTCCCAAAGGAAAATCTTGTGTTGGAATTGATAAAACCTTTTCGATATAAATATAATATAAATTATATATATATCGCGGCGAATCTGTTGTTCGGATGGTTGGATTCTTTGATAGACAGAAATAACAAACAAAAAAGGCATGTTGCTGCCATTTTTGAAAGGATTGAAAATCAACGAAGTAATGTCTAAACCCAATGATTAAAAAAAAAGATAAGGATTTCCGGAACAAGGAAATACCCTTTTAATTGTTAATTGTCGCAACAATTGGATTTAGATCCGAGTATCAAATTCAAATAAATCGATTCTAAATGAGACAAAAGGATATTTGAGACTGCTCAATAAAAGAAATGAAATGCCAAATTTTTGATCTATTTCAGAATTATTCAACTTGAGTTATGAGTATACAAATGATTTTTTGGGGGAAATAACGAAATGAAAAGGACTTAATTCTTAGCCTATCTAATTCATTTGATAATTTTATGGGCTTATTTGATTGGTCATTCGAATAAAATTTATATATACCTAATTTCATTTTTCTCGAGCCGTACGAGGGGAAAACCTCCTATACGTTTCCAGGGGGGGTCTTGTTGATTTAATCTATCCCAATGAGCCGTCTATCGAATCGTTGCAATTGATGTTCGATCCCGAAGAGAGGGAAGAGATTTACAGAAAGTAGGTTTTTATGATCCGATAAAAAATCAAACATATTTAAATGTTCCTGCTATTCTAGATTTTCTTGAAAAAGGTGCTCAACCTACAGAAACTGTATATGATATTTTAAAGAGGGCAGAGGTTTTTAAATAAATTCGATCGACTTAGACTTAATCAAACGAAATTCAATCAAAATTCAATTAATAAAAAAAAAGAGAATGAGGTTGTAGTTTGGTAGAACTTTTTTTCTTTCCTTTCTATTCTTTTCGATTTTTTATGTAGTGCTAATCCAACACAAAGGGTTTCTTATATATATTTCACCCTTTCTACTTTAGATTTCAAAATTTATATTGTATATATCGTATTTCTATTTATAATAATAGAATAATTCTATTAAAGAAAATCTATATATATTGAAATTATTAAAAAATAAATTCAAAAATATTTGAATTTTCATTTAATTTTTTTCCATTGTATTTTTTTTATATTCATATTGACAAGAGCATATTGAACAAATATAATTCAATTTTGAAATAAAAAAAGAGTTTTTCTCTGTCTTCCACCCAATAAGTTTTTTATTCAAAGATTTGTTGAATCTTTTGCCATACAGAATTTGTATCCAAAAAATAAATGGATAATATTGGGTTTCGAAATGTATTTTATCAAAGTCTTTTTTTATTGTCATCGGATCTGTTTGCTTTTATGTTTGCTTTTATGTTCGGAATCAATTCGAAAATCTTGTTTGGATTTTTTGCTCATTCAAAATTTTGATTCCAATCCATTTTTTTATCTTGATTGTATCTACATAACATATTTATTTTTCGGGTTGCTAACTCAACGGTAGAGTACTCGGCTTTTAAGTGCGACTAGAATCTTTTACATATTTTGATGAAGTAAGAAATTCGTCTACATCATCGGTAGAGTTTATAAGACCACGACTGATCCTGAAAGGAAATGAATGGAAAAAAGAGCATGTCGTATCAATATAAAATTCATAGAATATTTTATTCTTATAAAATGGGCCCAAAAGAAAATCTTAATTTTTGGAAGGTAACGAAATGAATTCAAAAGTGGGTCGATTGAATAAATGGATCGAGCCCTAATCTAATGGTTCAAATTCTGGAGAAAGAAAGAACAACGAGTTTATCTTCATAATTTGAATGATTTCCCAATCTAATTTGACGTTAAAAAAAATTAGTGCCTGATGTGGGAAAAGATTCTACCACGAGTGGATACTTTGTTTTTTATAGTGAATCCTAATTATTCGATTATCTTTTCTCCATAAGGAGATGGAGATGAATATGTAGAAGAAAGAGTATATTGATAAATTTTTTCCAAAATCAAAAGAGCGATTGTGTTGAAAAAATAAAGGATTTCTAACCATCTTATTATTTTATAATTATAAGATAACAAAACAATTAGATGGAAAAAAATAGAGAATCCGTTGATTAATTTAATTTACACGTCTCCGAGGTATTCATTATTTTTAAATAAAATACCTTGTTTTGACTGTATCGCACTATGTATCGTTTGATAAACTAAAAAATCCTATATTTTG